TAAGGAGTCTTTATGTCGCGTTACAGAGGACCTCGTTTCAAAAAAATCCGTCGTCTGGGGGCTTTACCGGGGCTAACTAGTAAAAAGCCTAGAACCGGAAGCGATCTTAGAAACCAATCGCGCCCCGGCAAAAAATCTCAATACCGTATTCGTTTAGAAGAAAAACAAAAATTGCGCTTTCATTATGGTCTTACAGAACAACAATTACTTAAATACGTTCGGATCGCCGGAAAAGCCAAAGGATCAACAGGTCAGGTTTTACTACAATTACTTGAAATGCGTTTAGATAACATCCTTTTTCGATTAGGTATGGCTTCGACTATTCCTCAAGCCCGCCAATTAGTTAACCACAGACATATTTTAGTTAATGGTCGTATAGTAGATATACCAAGTTATCGCTGCAAACCCCGAGATATTATTACAGTGAGGGATGAGCAAAAATCCAGGGCTCTGATTCAAAATTATCTTGATTCACCCCCCCGTGAGGAATTACCAAAACATTTGACTCTTCACCCATTCCAATATGAAGGATTAGTCAATCAAATAATAGATAGTAAATGGGTCGGTTTGAAAATAAACGAATTGCTAGTTGTAGAATATTACTCTCGTCAGACTTAACCCTAACTAAAATAACAAGGGTTCGGGCAATTTTGCCCCCTTAGTTTTGGCTTAAGTAAAGGGACCGGGGGTAAGTAAGGTAAGGGGTTTCATCTGGGGATTTTTCTCTTATTCATGTATCATAGATCGGTAGGGTATTTTCATTCCTTGTCGATTTTGTCCAGTATTTTTCGTACCACAGAAATTCGGGGTAGGGATAGATAATCTATATCAAAGAAAGGTCTAACTGTTGGAGTATCCATTCTTATTTGATGCATTGCAGTCAGTAACATTGGTGAATCAGTTGACGAGTACGGAAAGAGAGGGATTCGAACCCTCGGTAAACAAAAGTCTACATAGCAGTTCCAATGCTACGCCTTGAACCACTCGGCCATCTCTCCCACATAATGATTATGGCCCAAAAACCGAGTGAATAGTGAGTCATTCATATTATTTTGGATAGGTATGTACATTCAATTTTAACTCTAAAAATAGAAAACTTTTCATCAAAGAAAAATCCTTCCTCCGAGGCTGGGGATAAAGATAAATCCAAAAATTGTAAAATAAGGATATATATCTATTCATGTTTGCGAAGATGGTGTTTCCGCCCTTTCTAATATTTATACCGGATTAAATCACTCAATTGAAACGAATCCAATGATCGATATATTTTTTTTAGACTGTGTTTAATGGATACCTTTAAATCATGATTCTATTTAGTTTACACTATTATTCAATTTTCATAAAAATTATAAAATTCCTTTCCAGTTTTAGATTTTTCAACAACAACTCTTTACTCCAACTTCTTAACCCATAAATTTATTCCAAATTCATGAACCGCCCCCGGATTTTTTTTTATTGATTCCTGTCAAAAAGAAACAATTTGAGTAAAAGGTCTTTCTTTTTATTTTAATGAATCCGTTTTTATGTTATTTCGTACTGCACAATTCCTTTGTTTGTGGGATCGTTTTCTCACGAAAGGGAATTAAAATAAATTATAGAATTAATACACCTATGTCTAGATCTGGGATAAATGGAAATTTTATTGATAAAACCTTTTCAATTGTAGCCAATATCTTATTACGAATAATTCCGACAACTTCGGGAGAAAAAGAGGCATTCACCTATTACAGAGATGGTGCGATTTGATTATTTTTTTTTTATATTTTTACCGCTCTCAGTCTTAAGAGAAAGACAACATTATTCGGGATAGGAAGAAAAAAATTATGGAAATAAATCTACGCTTGTTGAAGGTGAAGTTTGTAAATAAAACAACGCCTTCTGTCGTGTATCCCCGATTAATGCAGCCTCAGATGCTTCAATTGTCGATTCTAGAGTATTGAGCGAAAGGTTACACCTATGGGTTAGGTCAACCCTACTCCACTAGTACCAATAGGGGGCATAGGGGAAGAAGCACTACTCCTAGGAATCAACACACGAAAACTTTGTTATAAATTATCCCTTTTCCTTATCAGGATCGGGACTAACAATGGTTGGGACAACAAACATCCATCTCGTTCGTATTTTGGATACCCGTATAACCATCGAAGACTGTTGAAGTGACTAATTCCTGCAAATTAAAGGGCGTTGAAGACAAAGAAATTGTTGGAGTAACTTTTTTTATCTAATACCAACATGCTTGATGTTAAGGAAAGATCTTCTACAAGAAGGTTGGCTAGAGATTTCTTGTAAAAACACCAGCCCCGCTTAGTTTATAATGAGAATATTTCAGTCTTTTTGATTCCATGTATTATTATCATTATGCACATAAAGGAGGAGCCGTATGAGATGAAAATCTCATGTACGGTTCTGAAACGGAGATTCTTTGAATCGAATGACGACCGTAACGGATGTCGGCTCAATCCGAAGGAAATTATGCGGAAGCTTTACAGAATTATTATGA